TCCCATATATTTTTAATGTAATGAACCTACCCTCTCTTTTTTTTTTGTTCCTATTCAAAGATATCGAAACTGATATAATACCAGAATATTAGGATAGAAGGGCTCTTCCGACCAGACAAAAAATCTATAATTGTCAGCAAAGTTGTTTCTTTAATTTGTTTTTTATTTAATTTCATTTTTAATAACAATTCACGAGTATTATATATTTTTTTATTTGATCTCCTTTTGTTGTTCAAATCTTCAAATCCAAAGAATTCCCTTTTTTATACATAGGTTGTCGATTTGGCATTAGATAAAAGGGCAAGACGCCCATTTTTCTGGTAAATGGTTTCAAATCATTTTCTCGATATGAGTGTTCTATATCGTATGAATTACCAACTTTTTTTTGAAACCATTTCTTTCGGTACTAACTTAATGGCAGAAAGAGTACCATGTGGTGCCTGGACTTCAAACAGTTTAGCTTTAACCATGTTAAAAGTTGCGCATTATTGGTTGATAGAGAATCAAATTGATTTACCAATGAGTCACGAAATGCTATAGTTCTTACATATGATTTCTGAATTTATTCAGAAGTAATTCGTTGGGATCATGCAATTAGTTTAGTTTCCTATTTATATTTATCAAATTATCAAAAGAAAATAAATAAAAAAGAAAATAAAGTGCAGCTGGCCGGACCCAACCTATTCTTGAAATACACAACTCGCACACACTCCCTTTCCAAAAAAAATCAATACACCAAGCACTACACTTAGATTTATTGGATTTGTTGCTAAAATATCGGTATTAAACCCGAAACTCCCCGCAGATGGCCAATAGCCCAAGGAAACGAAAAAATTGGTTACATTTTTCATATGCGCTCCTCTTTCTTAATAGATAAGACTAACAAAGAACTGAGTTCTTTTTTTATCACCGCGCCCGCCCCTGCCCCTTTTTGATTCAATTTTTTTTGAAATTTTCTAAATAAGAAGATACTTATTAAATTAGGCCCTGGATCTTACGTAAATTGCGAAATATCTCCTTTGTCGAAAGGCCCCCTAAACTCTAAACCTATGTACTAAACTAATAAATGCGGGAAGGAAGAATGCGGGCGGATCCGCTAATTCCTCATCCTCAAATCAGTCCTTCCCGGAGTATTGTTTTAACAACAAATAATTAATTGTAGGAGTAAGGTGTTGATATAATTCGAAGAAGCAAACGGCAAGTCCGAGTTAATAAAATAAGAAAAAAATACGTTACGTACTTTTTCACATTTCTAGGATTAAATTAAACAAAAGGATTCGCAAATAAAAGTGCTAATGCCACGACCAGCCCGTAAATTGTTAAAGCTTCCATAAAAGCTAGACTAAGCAATAAAGTACCTCGTATTTTCCCCTCTGCCTCTGGTTGTCTCGCAATACCTTCTACAGCCTGGCCTGCAGCAGTACCTTGACCAACTCCAGGTCCGATAGAAGCAAGCCCTACGGCCAATCCAGCAGCAATAACAGAAGCGGCAGAAATCAGTGGATTCATAGTAAGTTCCTCCTACAAAAAAAAAGAAATGGTTAATGATACAATCAACCAATGATTTATTACTTATTTTCTCACTAAAATCTATTGGGTCGAGCTAACTAATTTTTTTTATTCAACTCACAATCACAAATAAAACAGAAGGATTCCTATTGGAATCTATCTAAACGCAATGGGCTAGAAATACTGGATATACTTATACTGGGTACTGGAAAAATAATTATAAATATTATATAATAATATATAATATAGGGGTAGATAATATATAGGGATAACTCCTACCTTTACCTTATATTATTAATGAATATCTAATATCACATATACATTTGTTTATTCTATAGCGTAAACAAACCACCCGCGTTGAATATTGAATTGAATCAGATTCTGCATTTTTCGAAACGTACAAGTGGACTAGACTTACACTGGATTTATAGACATTATAAATATATCCATTTTAACCCCCTTAATTCATCTTTTTTTTTTACAATTCCACAATATGGTCTACTTTCTTCCTTTGTATGGATTATGTATTCTCCCCCCTCCCCCCCGCGGAATGATTATTTTGAACCATACATGAATTAGAATTAGGATAAGCTTAAAAAAAAAAGATTATTTTAAAATCTAATCAATGATGACCCTCCATGGATTCGCCTATATAAGCCGCAGCTAAAGTTGCAAAAATAAGAGCTTGAATACCACTTGTAAATAATCCAAGAAACATAACGGGTATAGGAACTACTGAGGGTACTAAAGAAACAAGAACAACAACTACTAATTCATCAGCCAATATATTCCCGAAAAGTCGAAAACTAAGAGATAGGGGTTTTGTGAAATCTTCTAGGATGTTAATTGGTAAAAGTATTGGAGTTGGTTGAATATATTTCCCGAAATAACCCAATCCCTTTTTTGTAAGACCCGCATAAAAATATGCCGCGGACGTAGGTAAAGCTAAAGCAACAGTAGTATTTATATCATTCGTGGGAGCAGCTAACTCCCCGTGAGGTAACTGTATGATTTTCCAGGGTAAAAGAGCGCCTGACCAGTTAGAAACAAAAATAAAAAGGAACATAGTTCCAATAAAGGGAACCCAAGGGCCATATTCTTCTCCAATCTGGGTTTTGCTCAAGTCTCGAATAAATTCAAGGATATATTCGAAGAAATTTTGACCGTTAGTCGGAATGGTTTGTGGATTCCGAACAGCTATGATGACTGAACCCAATAAGATAGCAATTACAAACCAAGAGGTAATAAGTACTTGGGCATGGACTTGTAAACCTCCTATTTGCCAATATAAATGTTGGCCCACTTCGACACCCGATATATCGTATAAACCCTTAATGGAATATGGTATAACGTTCATATTGTCCTCTGACAGAAATCGAACTTCAAATAAAAAAGGAATTATTTTGATTCAACCATCTCTTTCTTAACTCACCTACTTTAATGATTAATCCTATATTTAGGATACCAAAAAATCACATAACATAATATCAATATCCCTAGTCTTTTTTCTCTTTATCTCTTTTTCAAATTCAAGAATAATAAAATAACCGATCCAATAAATCTATTGAGCGAGTTCGAAAATACAAATAATTAATAAATCTTATTATTCTTAATCATAATCAACGATTTCTTATATAGCTAGAACGACCCTCGCAAATTGCGAATACTAATTTGTTAAGAATGAATCGGATTGAAGCTATAGCGTCGTCGTTGGCTGGAATCGAAATATCTGCGAGATCTGGGTCACAATTTGTATCGATTAAACAAATGGTCGGAATCCCCAAAATGACACATTCTCGAAGAGCCGTATATTCTTCTTCCTGATTAACAATGATTACAATATCCGGTAATTCCGTCATATATTTGATTCCACCTAGATATGCTTGAAAGGTAGATAATTTTCTCTTCAACATTGCTGCATCTCTTTTGGGGAGACGATTGAGTTTCCCCATCTTTTGTTCTGCTCTTAAGTCCCTGAACTTATGAAGTCTCGTTTCCGTAGTAGACCAATTCGTTAACATACCACCGAGCCATTTTTTATTAACATAATGACACCGAGCCCCTATTGCGGCTGATGCTACTAAATCTGCTGTTTTATTCTTGGTACCAACGATTAAAAAGTTTTTTCCCCTACTTGCTGTATCAAAAACTAAATCACAGGCTTCTGATAAAAAACGAGCCGTTCTAGTAAGATTTATAATATGAATACCTTTACGCTTTGCAGAGATGTAAGGAGCCATTCTAGGATTCCATTTCCTAGTACCATGACCAAAATGAACCCCTGCTTCCATCATCTCTTCCAAATTGATGTTCCAATATCTTCTTGTCATTTTTCCACACACTTCCTCCTTGTTTAACAAAGAAACAAGGTACCCCAAAATAAATAATCGTTCCGACGGAACCTTCGACCGTGGATTGACCACTGATACACGGCCCAAACCATTAATTTCTTTTAATTCATTATTTATTATTTATTACCGAATCAATACAATAATCGAATTGACCAGATAGTTCCAGACAGTTAAAGTAAAAAAAAGAATGAAGCTTTTCTTAGGAATCATTAAATCGCATAAATGATTGTTCTGATGTCTCGTGGAAATTGTTTGGGGCAAAAGAACAAAATAATTCTCTATGGTGTAACAAAATATCTCTCGTTTCCAACTCGAATAGATTCTTCCTTTTATTTTCCAAATCAATGTTTTTGTATTGTCTTGATGAACGGTGCACTAATTTTTTGAACCCGGTACCAACGGGTATAATCCCTCCCAGAACAACGTTCTCTTTCAGGCCTTTCAACCAATCAATACGACCTCGTAAAGCAGCTTTTGCTAAAACTCGAGCGGTTTCTTGAAAACTAGCCTCGGATATGAAACTTTGAGTATTCAGAGATGCCCTCGTTATTCCCAATAAAATTGCCCGATAACTGACCACTTCGTCTAAAGCACGCCCCGCTCGTTCCGCTCGCAACAATCCGATTAATTCTCCAGGCGAAAAAACATTCGACATTCCATCTTCCAAAACCAAGACTTTTGATGTTATTTGACGTACAATAATCTCTATATGTCTATTATGGATCTGTACCCCTTGAGATCGATAAACCTTTTGAATCTTATTAACCAAAGAGATACGACTTTGAGCTATGGTTAGCTCAGCCCCAATCAAGAATTCCCAGGGGATTCCAAGAATCCTTGGTATACGTTCGTTCCAACTTTCAACTCTCTTTTCGAGGTTCATCGATATTGAATCAATTGAACGGACTTCTAAGACTTGTTCCACTTTTGGAAGGCCCTGCGTTATGTCGCCAGATCTCGATTTTTCATATATAAATGTAACTAATGTCTCCCCTTCATAAAGGATTTCTCCATAATGGCCATGAACAGTTGCTCCTGGAGTAGCCAAATAGGGCTTAGCCGATCTTATAACTAAGGAGTCAGTATGAATAATGAAAATTTGACCAGATTTTTTTATGTGTGGCCCGTATTTGAATAGACATACATTTTCACAAAAAAATTGTCCAAGGTGAATTCTTGGGCTTGGGAATGTCTCTTCGTAAGAATCGTAATGGAGAAAACACCAATTCAAATGGAATGGATGCAAGATGATGTTACTACACGAATCGGGATTATAAATCCTCTTATTTTCATCCATTAAAGAGTATTTTAGTGCTTCAAGTACTTGGAAAGTCTGTTTAAAATTGTCAAGTAACAAATATTTATTTAACAAGATCTTATTATGAGTTAATAAATGGTAAGATGAATAAAAATTCGCTATTTTAGGTACAATAGTACCTAAGGGACCCAACAAACCCCTAATTGAAATTAGGGAATCCCTATTTTTTGTCACATTGTTATATTTCGAACCATTGAATGGACCAATTTGAAGACAATTGGATGATGACAAAATTATGAAAAATGGACATTCCTTATTTCGATTCAACAACGTACCAACCTTAATAGTTCCTTGATATTGTGTAAGTAATTGAATCTTCGACTTGGAATGAAAGGGATTGATATTGGTGCGGTCTAATTCCTTTTCGGAAATCAATCCCGAACCGGCCGTATCATACCTTTTTCCGCTAGACGAAATAGTGGACTTGGCTAACTCAATTCTTATGAAATAACGAATTAGATCACTTGCCCTTATCTCAACAAAGGAAGCATGAACCTCTTCCATAGAACCATTTTGTTCTGAATCCCAATTCAATACTAAGCAAGTCCGAACTAATTGAATACTTGTGTGATATATTCCTCGAATTGACTTGCCATATCCATAAAGAATAGAATTGACAATTCTAAGTTGGACATTATCCTTTTCCTGCAAGAGATCCTGAGATAAAAGTGTTGCTAAATTTATCCCATCAGCTATTTCATATGTGACTACAGGCCGAACCGAAACAAAATACTTTTTCTTGGTAGGTGTGATCCGTTGGACATAGATCCAATTTTTCAATCTTTTTGATTCCTTAGAATTTTTTTTTCCCGTTCTTGGCGGTACTAAAATGCCGCTGTGTCTGGATATCTTATCTGTCTCCCCGGGAAAATGAATATCTCCAGAAAAGATTTTCAGTTCAATACTTTTTTTTTTTCTCTCCACTCGGACTAATCCGCCTACTCGGCTTCTTGCATTTAAAGCAAGTCGTGTATTTACTCCAATGATACTATTGTTCCGAACCATTATGTACGAAGATCCAGGTAAAATATGCACTTCTTCGGGAATGAAAAAAAACCGATCTACTCTCATTTGGTTTTTCAGACTAAATTCTTTTGCTCTTCGATACTCAATCAAATCCTCTTTTTTTACGACACAATCCACCTCTACGGTCCCATATTTAGTAATTCCAGAACTGCTTCTTCTGTATCGTGGATCATCAAAATAAGCAAGAATACTATTTCTACGAAAAATACCATCTATGGGTATTTCAATTGAAATACCAAAATGGGTTATTAGTTCTTTCTCCCGTTCTTGATCATATTGTAATGGAATGATGAATCTATTTCTTCGCCTTTTCACCAAAAAATCATAATTCTCTTGGAGCACAGAAGGATTTAGGAAATTCAAATGACCCTTGGATAGGATTCGATCCGATATTGAATAGGCAAGACTTTCTCTATCTTTTTTACTAGAAGTATCCAAAAATTTATGCCTTACCCGATCATTAGTCATTGAGAAGTCAGAGATATATCTGCCTCCCCCCCCAAAAGAATGAACATTCGTTTGATCTTGATCCTTGTGGAGCGAAAAAGACACTATACTAGATTCGAGCGAACCCCCCACTAATATCCATAAATGGCTTGTTTTTGGTAATAGATGAACATTACCATATGTATATTCAGGTGCATGATAGACATCGGTACTCCAGTGCATTTCTCCTTCTGATTCAGAATAAATATGTTTTTGAACCCTCTCTTTAAAATGAAAAGTGGACGCTCCGGAACGAATCTCAGCAATTACTTGTTCTGATTCTACATATTGATCATTTTGAACTAAAATCAAACTCTTTGGTGGAATATTCACATTATGTATAATATCCTGACCCTCAATAATTACATACAAGTTTATAGAACATAAAAAAGCAGGATGCCCGTGGCGGGTACGCGTGGGATGAACCAAATCCTCATTGAATTGAATTTTTCCATTAGAAGGAGCTCGTACATGTTCGGCAGTACCACCCGTGAATACTCCACCAGTATGAAAAGTTCTTAATGTTAGTTGAGTACCCGGTTCCCCAATTGATTGACCTGCAATAATACCTACAGCTTCCCCCAATTCGACTAAGTCACCGTGAGTGGGACTCCTGCCATAACATAATTGACAGATCCAAGATGTACTCCTGCAAGTAAAAGGTGTTCGAATATATATTGGTTGTGCTCGAAAGGTTATGAATCGATTGACAAGCCCAATCCCAATATCTTGATTTCGAGTGGCAATGCATCGTAGACCCAGATAGATATCGTCCGCCAATACACGACCAATTAATGTTTGGGCAATTAT